GCTAGCGTAGCTTAATATAAAGCATAGCACTGAAGATGCTAAGATGAGCCCTAAAAAGCTCCGCATGCACAAAGGCATGGTCCCGACCTTATAATCAGCTCTAACTCAACTTACACATGCAAGCCTCCGCACCCCAGTGAGTAAGCCCTTAATCCCCCGCCCGGGGACGAGGAGCGGGCATCAGGCACAAATATTAGCCCAAGACGCCTGGCCTAGCCACACCCCCAAGGGAATTCAGCAGTGATAGACATTAAGCCATAAGTGAAAACTTGACTCAGTTAGTGTTAAAAGGGCCGGTAAAACTCGTGCCAGCCACCGCGGTTAGACGAGAGGCCCTAGTTGATTACATAGCGGCGTAAAGGGTGGTTAAGGGTATATTAAAAATTAAAGCCAAATGGCCCTTTGGCCGTCATACGCTTCTAGGTGTCCGAAGCCCTAATACGAAAGTAGCTTTATAAAACCAACCTGACCCCACGAAAGCTGAGAAACAAACTGGGATTAGATACCCCACTATGCTCAGCCATAAACTTAGACATCCAACTACAATTAGATGTCCGCCAGGGTACTACGAGCATTAGCTTAAAACCCAAAGGACCTGACGGTGTCTCAGATCCCCCTAGAGGAGCCTGTTCTAGAACCGATAATCCCCGTTAAACCTCACCACTACTAGTCACCCCAGCCTATATACCGCCGTCGTCAGCTTACCCTGTGAAGGCAATAAAAGTAAGCAAAATGGGCACAACCCAAAACGTCAGGTCGAGGTGTAGCGCATGAAGTGGGAAGAAATGGGCTACATTTTCTATTATAGAATACAACGAACACGCACTATGAAATAATGCTTGAAGGAGGATTTAGTAGTAAAAGGGAAATAGAGTGTCCCTTTGAACCCGGCTCTGAGACGCGTACACACCGCCCGTCACTCTCCCCTGTCAACACGCACCAAAAATACCTAATAAACTAGCACTGACAAGGGGAGGCAAGTCGTAACACGGTAAGTGTACCGGAAGGTGCACTTGGAACAAACCCAGGGCATGGCTGAGTTAGTTAAGCATCTCACTTACACCGAGAAGACATCCATGCAAACTGGATTACCCTGAGCCAAACAGCTAGCTTATCTACCAATAATAACTAAACAATATAAACAAAATAAAATAAACCTAATACCAAAAACTAAACCATTCTTTTACCTTAGTATGGGAGACAGAAAAGGTTCAACAAAAAGCAATAGAGACAGTACCGTAAGGGAAAGCTGAAAAAGAAATGAAACAACCCATATAAGCACCAAAAAGCAAAGACTAAACCTTGTACCTTTTGCATCATGATTTAGCCAGTAAACACAAGCAAAGAGACCTTTAGTTTGATACCCCGAAACCAGGTGAGCTACCCCGAGACAGCCTAATAAGGGCCAACCCGTCTCTGTGGCAAAAGAGTGGGAAGAACTCTGGGTAGAAGTGACAGACCTACCGAACCTGGTGATAGCTGGTTGCCTAAGAAATGAATAGAAGTTCAGCCTCGAATACCCCAAACCAAACACATAAACCAAGATATCAAGGGATATATACGAGAGTTAGTTAAAGGGGGTACAGCCCCTTTAACAAAGGATACAACCTTACTCAGGAGGATAAAGATCACAATATATAAAATATACTGTTCTAGTGGGCCTAAAAGCAGCCACCTAAACAGAAAGCGTTAAAGCTCAGACAGAAACAAATTTATTATTCTGATAAAACATCTTACTCCCCTAAATATTATTAGGCCAACCCATGCCAACATGGAAGAAATTATGCTAAAATGAGTAACAAGAAGGCCCGCCCTTCTCCAAGCACGAGTGCAAGCCAAACCGGACCAACCATTGGCAACTAACGAACTCAACCCAAGAGAGCAATGTGAATAATAAGAAAAACAAGAAAAATCCACAACCAAAAATCGTTAACCCCACACTGGAGTGCTACTAAAGGAAAGACTAAAAGAAAAGGAAGGAACTCGGCAAACATAAGCCTCGCCTGTTTACCAAAAACATCGCCTCCTGCAACACAACCAAGTATAGGAGGTCCAGCCTGCCCAGTGACTACAAGTTCAACGGCCGCGGTATTTTGACCGTGCAAAGGTAGCGCAATCACTTGTCTTTTAAATAGAGACCTGTATGAATGGCTAAACGAGGGCTTAACTGTCTCCCATTTCCAGTCAGTGAAATTGATCTGCCCGTGCAGAAGCGGACATAATAATACAAGACGAGAAGACCCTTTGGAGCTTAAGGTACAAAATTCAACCATGTCAAGCAACTAACTATAAAGCAAAAACCTTATGGAACCTGAAATTTTACCTTCGGTTGGGGCGACCACGGAGGAAAAACTAGCCTCCAAGTGGACTGGGATAAATCTCCTAAAACCAAGAGAAACACCTCTAAGCCACAGAACATCTGACCAAACATGATCCGGCCACCAAAGCCGATCAACGAACCAAGTTACCCTAGGGATAACAGCGCAATCCTCTCCCAGAGTCCATATCGACGAGAGGGTTTACGACCTCGATGTTGGATCAGGACATCCTAATGGTGCAGCCGCTATTAAGGGTTCGTTTGTTCAACGATTAAAGTCCTACGTGATCTGAGTTCAGACCGGAGTAATCCAGGTCAGTTTCTATCTGTAATGCCATTTTTCCTAGTACGAAAGGATCGGAAAAAGGGGGCCCATGCCAAAAGCACGCCCCACCCCTAATTTATGAAAACAAATAAATAAAGTAAAGGGAGAGCCAAAATGCCAGCTAGCCAAAATAAGGACATACTGGGGTGGCAGAGCATGGTTAATTGCGAAAGGCCTAAGCCCTTTTAGCCAGAGGTTCAAATCCTCTCCCCAGTTCATGCTAAACACCTTAATAATCCACCTAATCAACCCATTAGCCTATATTGTACCAGTCCTACTAGCCGTAGCCTTCCTTACACTAGTTGAACGAAAAGTATTAGGATATATACAACTACGAAAAGGGCCAAACGTAGTAGGACCCTATGGGCTACTACAACCCTTCGCCGACGGAGTAAAACTATTTATTAAAGAACCAGTCCGCCCATCCACATCCTCCCCATTTCTATTTCTTGCCACCCCCATTCTAGCCCTTACACTAGCCATAACCCTATGAGCACCAATACCAATACCCCACCCAGTAATTGACCTTAACCTAGGAATCCTATTTATACTAGCCCTATCAAGCCTCGCAGTATACTCAATTCTAGGATCAGGCTGAGCATCAAATTCAAAATATGCACTAATTGGTGCCCTACGAGCTGTAGCCCAAACAATTTCATATGAAGTAAGCCTAGGACTTATCCTCCTATCAGTAATTATCTTTTCAGGAGGATATACCCTACAAACATTTAATACAACTCAAGAAAGCATCTGACTACTCATTCCCGCCTGACCATTAGCTGCAATATGATATATTTCAACACTAGCCGAAACAAACCGAGCACCATTTGACCTAACAGAAGGCGAATCAGAACTAGTCTCCGGCTTTAATGTAGAATATGCAGGAGGACCATTCGCACTATTTTTCTTAGCCGAATACGCTAACATCCTACTAATAAATACCCTATCAGCCGTACTATTCTTAGGAGCCTCACACATACCAAGTATTCCAGAACTCACAACAATTAATCTAATAGCTAAAGCCGCACTACTATCAATTTTATTCTTATGAGTACGAGCCTCATACCCACGATTCCGATATGACCAACTAATACACCTAGTCTGAAAAAATTTCCTTCCCCTAACACTTGCCTTTGTATTATGACATACCGCCCTACCTATTGCACTAGCAGGGCTCCCTCCACAACTATAATTAAGGAACTGTGCCTGAATGCCAAAGGACCACTTTGATAGAGTGACTTATAGGGGTTAAAATCCCCTCAGTTCCTAGAAAGAAGGGAATTGAACCCATACTCAAGAGATCAAAACTCTTGGTGCTTCCTTTACACCACTTTCTAAAGGTGGGGTCAGCTAATAAAGCTTTCGGGCCCATACCCCGAACATGACGGTTAAAATCCCTCCTCCACCAATGAATCCATATGTACTCGCAATCCTATTATCCAGCCTAGGACTAGGCACCACCCTAACCTTTGCCAGCTCCCACTGACTGCTCGCCTGAATAGGACTAGAAATTAATACCCTAGCAATCACCCCACTAATAGCACAACATCACCACCCCCGCGCAGTAGAAGCAACTACAAAATATTTCCTCACCCAAGCCACCGCAGCTGCTATAATTTTATTTGCAAGCACAACAAACGCCTGAATAACAGGAGAATGAAGCATCAACGACCTCTCAAATCCCCTCGCCAGCACAATATTTATAACCGCCCTAGCACTTAAAATTGGACTTGCACCAATACACTTCTGAATACCGGAAGTCTTACAAGGACTAGACTTGCTAACAGGACTAATCTTATCAACCTGACAAAAACTAGCCCCCCTCGCACTCATTATCCAAACAGCCCAAACCATTGACCCACTACTGCTAACCACACTAGGAATTGCATCAACACTAATTGGAGGATGAGGAGGATTAAACCAAACCCAGCTACGAAAAATTTTAGCCTACTCCTCAATCGCCCATATAGGCTGAATAATTATTATTATCCAATATGCCCCCCAATTAACCTTAATTGCCCTAGGAACATACATTATTATGACATCAGCAGCATTCCTAACACTCAAAATATCCTTCACCACCAAAATCAACACACTCGCAACAACTTGATCAAAAAGCCCAATCTTAACAGCAACCACAGCCCTAGTACTACTTTCACTTGGAGGACTCCCCCCACTAACAGGATTCCTACCTAAATGGTTAATTTTACAAGAACTAACAAAACAAGACCTCCCTATTACTGCCACAATTATAGCCCTCACCGCCCTAATTAGCCTTTACTTCTACCTACGACTATGCTATGCAATAACACTAACCATCTCCCCAAACACAAATAACTCAACCACCCCTTGACGAACAAACACAACCCAAACCACCCTACCCTTAGCCCTATTTACCACAACCGCCCTGGGACTATTACCAATAGCCCCCGCTATTATAACACTAACCACCTAGGGACTTAGGATAACATTAGACCAAGAGCCTTCAAAGCTCTAAGCAGAAGTGAAAATCTTCTAGTCCCTGACTAAGACCTACAAGATATTAACTTGCATCTCCTAATTGCAAATCAGACATTTTTATTAAACTAAGGCCTTACTAGATGGGAAGGCCTCGATCCTACAAACTCTTAGTTAACAGCTAAGCGCTCAAACCAGCGAGCATCCATCTACTTTTCCCGCCGTTTGGCCGAACAAGGCGGGAAAAGCCCCGGCAGACTACTAATCTGCGTCTTTGGATTTGCAATCCAATATGTTCCTCACCACAGGGCTTATGATAGGAAGAGGACTTAAACCTCTGTCTTCGGGGCTACAACCCACCGCCTAGGCATTCGGCCATCCTACCTGTGGCAATCACGCGCTGATTCTTCTCTACTAACCACAAAGACATTGGTACCCTTTATCTTGTATTTGGTGCCTGAGCCGGAATAGTAGGAACCGCCTTAAGCCTTCTTATTCGAGCTGAACTAAGCCAGCCCGGATCGCTTCTAGGTGATGACCAAATTTATAATGTTATTGTAACTGCCCACGCCTTTGTAATAATTTTCTTTATAGTAATGCCTATCCTTATTGGAGGATTCGGAAACTGGCTCGTACCACTAATAATTGGAGCCCCGGATATGGCATTCCCACGAATAAACAACATAAGCTTCTGACTTCTGCCACCATCATTCCTCCTTCTATTAGCCTCTTCAGGGGTTGAAGCCGGGGCCGGAACAGGATGAACAGTGTACCCGCCCCTCGCAGGTAACCTAGCTCATGCAGGAGCATCAGTAGACTTAACAATTTTCTCGCTTCACCTAGCAGGTGTATCATCAATTTTAGGAGCAATTAACTTCATCACAACAACCATCAACATAAAACCACCAGCTATTTCCCAATATCAAACACCTTTATTCGTCTGATCCGTACTTGTAACTGCTGTGTTACTTCTTCTATCATTACCGGTCCTAGCTGCTGGAATTACAATACTCCTAACAGACCGAAATCTCAATACCACTTTCTTTGACCCAGCGGGAGGAGGAGACCCAATTCTTTACCAACACCTGTTCTGATTCTTTGGTCACCCAGAAGTTTACATTTTAATTCTCCCAGGATTTGGTATTATTTCACATGTAGTAGCCTATTATTCAGGCAAAAAAGAACCGTTCGGATATATAGGAATAGTCTGAGCCATAATGGCCATTGGCCTATTAGGATTTATTGTATGAGCTCATCACATGTTTACTGTCGGAATGGACGTAGACACTCGTGCATATTTTACATCAGCAACAATAATTATTGCCATCCCAACAGGTGTAAAAGTATTTAGCTGATTAGCCACACTTCACGGAGGGTCAATTAAATGAGAAACCCCAATACTATGAGCTCTTGGATTTATTTTCCTATTTACAGTGGGAGGATTAACAGGAATTGTCCTATCCAATTCATCACTTGACATCGTACTCCACGACACATACTACGTAGTTGCACACTTCCACTACGTCCTATCAATGGGTGCTGTATTTGCCATTATGGCAGCCTTTGTACACTGATTCCCCCTATTAACAGGCTACACCCTACACAGTGCCTGAACAAAAATCCACTTTGGGGTAATATTTATTGGAGTAAATCTCACATTCTTCCCACAACACTTCCTAGGCCTAGCCGGTATACCACGACGATATTCTGACTACCCAGATGCCTACGCACTTTGAAATACAGTATCATCTATTGGCTCATTAATTTCTCTAGTAGCAGTAATTATATTCCTATTTATCCTATGAGAAGCATTCGCCGCCAAACGAGAAGTGCTGTCTGTAGAATTAACTATAACAAATGTAGAATGACTTCACGGCTGCCCACCTCCATACCACACATACGAGGAACCAGCATTTGTTCAAATTCAATCAAATTAACGAGAAAGGGAGGAATTGAACCCCCATATGCTGGTTTCAAGCCAGCCACATAACCACTCTGTCACTTCCTTTTAAAGATATTAGTAAAGTGTATATTACATCACCTTGTCAAGGTAAAATCGCAGGTTAAATCCCTGCATATCTTAAACTTTTAATGGCACATCCAACACAACTAGGATTCCAAGACGCGGCATCACCCGTTATAGAAGAACTTCTACACTTCCATGACCACGCACTAATAATTGTACTCCTAATTAGTACCCTAGTACTATATATTATTACTGCAATGGTCTCAACGAAACTTACCAACAAATATATTCTAGACTCCCAAGAAATCGAAATCGTATGAACTATTTTACCAGCCGTCATTTTAGTTCTAATTGCCTTGCCATCCCTACGCATTCTATATCTTATAGATGAAATTAATGACCCCCACCTAACAATTAAAGCAATAGGACACCAATGATACTGAAGCTATGAGTATACAGACTACGAAAACCTAGGATTTGACTCCTACATAATTCCAACGCAAGACCTTACGCCAGGTCAATTCCGACTCTTAGAGACTGACCACCGAATAGTTGTTCCAATAGAATCCCCAGTCCGAGTCCTAGTATCTGCTGAAGACGTATTACATTCCTGAGCTGTCCCATCCCTAGGTGTAAAAATGGACGCAGTACCAGGACGACTAAACCAAACTGCCTTCATCGCCTCCCGCCCAGGCGTGTTCTACGGACAATGCTCTGAAATTTGCGGTGCCAACCACAGCTTCATGCCAATTGTTGTAGAAGCAGTCCCACTAGAACACTTCGAAAACTGATCCTCATTAATACTAGAAGACGCCTCGCTAGGAAGCTAAATATTGGACAAAGCATTGGCCTTTTAAGCCAAAGATTGGTGATTCCCGACCACCCCTAGTGAAATGCCACAATTAAACCCCGGCCCTTGATTTGCAATTTTAGTATTTTCCTGATTAATCTTTCTAACCATTATCCCAACTAAAATTTTAAACCATATTTCACCAAATGAACCAACCCCAGTAAGTGCCGAAAAACACAAAACTGACTCCTGAGATTGACCATGATAGCAAGCTTCTTCGACCAATTTGCAAGCCCATCATACCTAGGTATCCCACTAATTGCTATTGCAATTGCATTACCATGAGTACTGTACCCAACCCCATCATCACGATGAATTAATAATCGACTTATTACACTCCAAGGATGATTCATTAATCGATTTACAAATCAATTAATACTACCTCTAAATGTAGGAGGACATAAATGGGCCTTACTATTGGCATCATTAATAATTTTCTTAATTACAATTAATATGCTAGGCCTCCTTCCATATACCTTTACACCAACAACACAACTATCACTCAACATAGGATTTGCCGTACCACTATGACTTGCCACAGTGATTATTGGAATACGAAATCAACCAACAATTGCCCTAGGACATCTATTACCAGAAGGAACACCAATCCCCCTAATTCCCGTTCTTATTATCATCGAAACAATTAGCCTACTCATCCGACCACTAGCCCTAGGAGTACGACTCACAGCCAACCTAACTGCAGGCCATCTATTAATTCAACTAATTGCCACAGCCGTATTCGTCTTATTACCAATAATACCAACAGTAGCAATCCTAACCGCCACAGTACTTTTCCTACTCACCCTTCTAGAGGTTGCAGTAGCAATAATTCAAGCTTACGTGTTTGTCCTCCTCCTAAGCCTTTACTTACAAGAAAACGTTTAATGGCCCACCAAGCACATGCCTATCACATAGTTGACCCAAGCCCATGACCCCTAACCGGAGCCATTGCTGCCCTACTAATGACATCCGGCTTAGCAATTTGATTTCACTTCCACTCAACAACACTTATAACCCTAGGACTAATTCTCCTACTTCTTACAATATATCAATGATGACGTGATATTATCCGAGAAGGAACCTTCCAAGGTCACCACACACCCCCAGTACAAAAAGGACTGCGATACGGAATAATTCTATTTATCACCTCTGAAGTATTCTTCTTCCTTGGGTTCTTCTGAGCCTTCTACCACTCAAGCCTAGCACCGACACCAGAACTCGGAGGATGTTGACCCCCAACAGGAATTACCCCCCTAGACCCATTCGAAGTGCCCCTCCTAAACACAGCTGTATTATTAGCATCAGGTGTAACAGTAACATGAGCCCACCACAGCATTATAGAAGGGGAACGAAAACAAGCTATTCAATCCCTAGCACTAACTATCTTACTAGGACTTTACTTTACAGCCCTCCAAGCCATAGAGTACTATGAAGCTCCATTTACAATTGCAGACGGAGTATACGGCTCAACATTCTTTGTAGCCACAGGATTCCACGGACTACATGTTATCATCGGATCATCTTTCCTAGCAGTATGCCTTCTACGACAAATTCAATACCACTTTACATCTGAACACCACTTCGGCTTCGAAGCCGCCGCCTGATACTGACATTTTGTCGACGTAGTATGACTATTCCTCTACGTATCCATCTACTGATGAGGCTCATAATCTTTCTAGTATTAAAGTTAGTACAAGTGACTTCCAATCACACAGTCTTGGTTAAACCCCAAGGAAAGATAATGAACTTAATTATAACCATTTTAATTATTACAGCAGCCCTATCTATGATCCTAGCAATCGTGTCATTCTGACTACCACAAATAAATCCAGATGCAGAAAAACTATCCCCATACGAATGCGGATTTGACCCCTTAGGATCAGCCCGACTACCATTCTCCCTACGATTCTTTCTGGTAGCAATCCTATTCCTACTATTTGACCTAGAAATTGCCTTACTGCTCCCGCTCCCATGAGGAGACCAACTCCACAACCCAACCGGAACATTCTTTTGAGCCACAACAGTCCTAATTTTATTAACTTTAGGATTAATTTATGAATGAACTCAAGGCGGCCTAGAATGAGCAGAATAGGGAGCTAGTCCAATATAAGATCTCTGATTTCGGCTCAGAAAATCGTGGTTTAATTCCACGGCCCCCTTATGACACCCGTACATTTTAGCTTCAGCTCAGCATTTATTCTAGGACTAATAGGACTAGCCTTCCATCGCACACACTTACTCTCAGCACTCCTATGTTTAGAAGGTATAATATTATCCCTATTTATTGCACTAGCCCTATGGGCCCTTCAATTTGAATCTACAGGATTCTCCACAGCTCCTATACTACTCCTAGCCTTCTCTGCATGCGAGGCCAGCACAGGCTTGGCACTATTAGTTGCTACAGCTCGCACCCACGGAACTGACCGCCTACAAAACCTGAACTTATTACAATGCTAAAAGTATTAATCCCTACAATTATACTATTCCCAACAATCTGATTAACTTCCCCTAAATGGCTATGATCAACCACCACAGCACATAGCTTATTAATTGCCTTCATTAGCCTAATATGACTAAAATGAACATCAGAGACCGGATGAACCTCCTTAAATACATATATAGCTACAGATCCACTATCAACCCCCCTACTTGTCCTAACATGCTGACTACTTCCATTAATAATTTTAGCTAGCCAAAACCACATTAACCCTGAACCCATTAACCGACAACGTCTATACATCACACTCCTCGCCTCATTACAAACCTTTTTAATTATAGCATTTGGCGCCACAGAAATTATTATATTTTATATTATATTTGAAGCCACACTCATCCCAACCCTAATTATTATTACTCGATGAGGAAACCAAACTGAACGCCTAAATGCAGGAACCTATTTCCTATTTTACACACTAGCAGGATCCCTCCCACTCCTAGTTGCCTTACTCCTCCTCCAACAATCCACCGGAACACTATCTATACTAATTCTCCAATATTCACAACCATTACAACTAAACTCATGAAGCCACACATTCTGATGAGCAGGCTGCCTAATTGCATTCCTAGTTAAAATACCCCTATATGGCGTACACCTGTGGCTACCAAAAGCGCACGTAGAAGCTCCCGTGGCCGGATCAATAGTTCTTGCAGCTGTTTTACTAAAATTAGGAGGATATGGAATAATGCGCATAATAATTATACTAGACCCACTATCAAAAGAATTAGCCTACCCTTTCATTATTTTAGCCTTATGAGGAATTATTATAACCGGCTCAATTTGTCTACGACAGACAGACCTAAAATCACTAATTGCCTACTCATCAGTAAGCCACATAGGGCTAGTAGCTGGGGGCATTCTTATCCAGACCCCATGAGGATTTTCAGGGGCAATTATTTTAATAATTGCCCACGGACTAGTGTCCTCAGCACTATTCTGCCTAGCCAACACAGCATATGAACGAACCCACAGCCGAACAATAATTCTTGCCCGAGGACTACAAGTAATCTTTCCACTAACAGCCGTCTGATGATTTATTGCTAACCTTGCCAACTTAGCACTCCCACCTCTACCTAACCTAATAGGAGAGCTTATAATCATTACAACCCTATTCAACTGATCACCATGAACAATTTTACTTACAGGCCTAGGAACACTAATTACAGCCGGCTACTCACTATACATATTCCTCATGACACAACGTGGCCCGACACCAAACCACATTACAGGACTACAGCCCTTCCACACCCGAGAACATCTCCTAATAACTATACACCTAATTCCAGTTATCCTTCTAGTAACAAAACCAGAACTCATATGAGGATGATGCTACTGTAAGTATAGTTTAATCAAAATATTAGATTGTGATTCTAAAGACAGGAGTTAAAACCCCCTTACTCACCAAGGAAGTACAGAAAATAGTAAGCACTGCTAATCCTTACCTACCATGGTTAAAATCCGTGGCTTCCTTGTGCTTTCAAAGGATAACAGCTCATCCATTGGTCTTAGGAACCAAAAACTCTTGGTGCAAATCCAAGTGAAAGCTAGAATGACATTAATAATACACTCATCCCTCCTCCTAATTTTCTTTATCCTGATATACCCGCTACTCACCACACTTAACCCTAATCAACAAGAAGCCAAATTAGCACAAATAACTAAAACTGCAGTCAGCTCCGCGTTCTTTATTAGCCTTCTACCACTTATAACCTTCCTAAACCTAAAAACAGAAGGCATCATCACAAATTGACACTGAATAAACACCCAAACATTTGACATCAACATAAGCTTTAAATTCGACCACTACTCACTAATCTTCGTCCCTATTGCCCTATTCGTCACCTGATCCATTCTAGAATTTGCACTATGATATATACACTCTGACCCCTACATCGACCGCTTCTTCAAATACCTACTAACATTCCTGGTAGCTATAATTATTTTAGTTACAGCTAACAACATATTTCAACTATTTATTGGTTGAGAGGGGGTAGGTATTATATCATTCCTACTAATTGGATGATGACACGGACGGGCAGATGCTAACACAGCAGCCCTTCAAGCGGTCATTTACAATCGAGTGGGAGATATTGGACTAATTATAACCATAGCATGGCTCGCAATAAACCTTAACTCCTGAGAAATTCAACAAATCTTTACCTTATCAAAAGACTTTAATATAACTATACCCCTAATAGGACTTGCCCTAGCAGCCACAGGAAAATCAGCCCAATTTGGTCTCCATCCATGACTACCGTCCGCCATAGAAGGTCCTACGCCAGTATCCGCCCTACTACACTCAAGCACCATAGTTGTTGCAGGAATTTTCCTATTAATTCGCCTACACCCCCTCATAGAAAATAATCAGCCAGCATTAACAACCTGCCTTTGCCTAGGAGCACTAACCTCACTATTTACAGCCACGTGTGCTTTAACACAAAATGACATCAAAAAAATCGTAGCCTTCTCAACATCCAGTCAACTAGGACTAATAATAGTTACAATCGGACTAAATCAACCACAACTAGCATTCCTCCACATCTGTACACATGCATTCTTCAAAGCCATATTATTCCTATGCTCGGGATCAATTATTCACAGCCTAAATGATGAACAGGATATTCGAAAAATAGGCGGCTTATTTAATATTATACCTGCCACCTCAACCTACTTCACAATTGGCAGCCTAGCCCTGACAGGAACCCCTTTCCTAGCAGGATTCTTCTCAAAAGATGCAATCATTGAAGCCCTAAACACCTCCCACCTAAACGCCTGAGCCCTAATCCTTACACTAATTGCCACATCATTCACCGCAGTATACAGCTTCCGATTAGTATATTTTGTAATTATAGGAACCCCACGATTCCTGCCCCTCTCTCCAATTAACGAAAATAACCCACTAGTTATCAACCCCATCAAACGCCTAGCCTGAGGAAGCATCATTGCAGGATTTATTATTACACATAACTTCCTACCAATAAAAACGCCAATCATAACAATACCAACAACCTTAAAAATAGCAGCCCTACTAGTAACCATTACAGGCCTATTAATTGCTATAGACCTAGCCAACATAACCAGCAAACAAGTAAAAATTACCCCAATCATCTCCACACACCACTTTTCAAACATACTAGGATTCTTCCCTACAGTTACCCACCGACTCCTACCAAAACTTAAACTTATTTTCGGTCAGTCAGCCGCCACTCAATTTGACAAAACATGACTAGAAACAGTAGGACCAAAAGGCCTAGCATTAACCCAAACTATAATAACAAAAATTACAAACGATATTACACGAGGAATAATCAAAACCTACTTAACTATCTTCCTACTAACCTTAATCCTGGCAACTATTCCAATCCTTATCTAAACCGCCCGAAGAGTTCCACGACTTAGCCCACGAGTAAGCTCCAACACAACCAGTAAAGTTAAAAGTAGTACCCAAGCACAAATAACTAACATCCCCCCACCAGACGAGTATATTACAGCCACACCACTAACATCACCACGCAAAACAGAAAACTCCTTTAACCCGTCTGCAATTACCCAAGAACCCTCATATCAACCCCCTCAAAAAAATCACCCCACCAACCCAACCCCTAGTAAATAAATCAAAACATACCCCAACACGGAACGACTTCCCCAAGCCTCCGGAAATGGCTCCGCAGCCAAAGCCGCCGAATAAGCAAAAACTACAAGTATACCGCCCAAATAAATTAAAAAAAGAACCAATGACAAGAAAGAGCCCCCATGACCCACCAAAACCCCACAACCAACACCAGCTGCAACCACCAATCCAAGAGCAGCAAAATAAGGAGTGGGGTTAGAAGCAACAGCAACTAAGCCCACAACCAAAGCTATCAATAATATAAACATAAAATAGGTCATAATTCTTGCTCAGACTTTAACCGAGACCAATGACTTGAAGAACCACCGTTGTTATTCAACTACAAGAACCACTAATGGCAAGCCTACGAAAAACACACCCCCTCATTAAAATCGCTAACGACGCCCTAATTGACTTACCAGCACCATCCAACATCTCAGCATGATGAAACTTTGGATCCCTCCTAGGACTATGTCTAGTTACCCAAATCCTAACTGGACTATTCTTAGCCATACACTACACCTCCGACATCTCAACCGCATTTTCATCCGTCGCCCACATCTGCCGAGACGTAAATTACGGCTGACTAATCCGCAACATACACGCAAATGGAGCATCTTTCTTCTTCATCTGTATTTACATACACATTGCTCGAGGCCTCTACTACGGCTCATATTTATATAAAGAAACCTGAAACATTGGCGTAGTTCTACTACTATTAGTAATAATAACAGCATTCGTTGGCTACGTATTACCATGAGGACAAATATCATTCTGAGGTGCCACAGTCATTACAAACCTTCTATCTGCTGTCCCCTATATAGGAGATGCACTAGTACAATGAATTTGAGGTGGCTTCTCAGTAGATAATGCAACACTAACACGATTCTTTGCATTCCACTTCCTATTCCCATTCATTATCGCCGCCGCAACCATCATTCACCTACTATTCCTCCACGAAACAGGATCAAACAACCCAATTGGCCTAAACTCAGACGCAGACAAAATTTCCTTCCACCCATATTTCACGTACAAAGATCTCCTAGGATTTGTAATTATACTTCTAGCCCTCACACTACTAGCATTATTTTCCCCAAACCTCTTAGGAGATCCAGAAAACTTTACACCTGCAAACCCACTAGTTACCCCACCACATATTAAACCTGAATGATACTTCCTATTTGCCTACGCCATTCTACGATCAATTCCAAACAAACTAGGAGGTGTATTAGCACTACTATTCTCAATTCTTGTATTAATATTAGTACCCCTGCTCCACACCTCAAAACAACGAGGACTAACCTTCCGCCCAATTACCCAATTCCTATTCTGAACCTTAGTAGCAGACATAGTTATTCTTACATGAATTGGAGGGATACCAGTAGAACACCCATTTATCATCATTGGCCAAATTGCATCCGTACTATACTTTGCACTATTCCTCATTTTTATCCCATTAGCAGGATGACTAGAAAATAAAGCACTAGAATAAGCTTGCCCTAATAGCTTAGCCTAAAAGCGTCGGTCTTGTAATCCGAAGATCGGAGGTTAAACTCCTCCTTAGCGCCCAGAAAAAGGAGATTTTAACTCCCACCCCTGACTCCCAAAGCCAGAATTCTAAACTAAACTATTTTCTGAAATAGCCCATATAACCCCAATGTATAATACACCTAATGCCTCAGCAACACTATAATTTACTATGTATTATCACCAGCTCATTATTTTAACCATAAAGCAAGTACTAATTTCTAAGCTATACATAAAGCATAATCTTAAGACTCAAAAACCCTATATTTAAACCCGGGAAATAGTTAATTCCGCATAAAATCGTTCTCACATTTTTCCTTGCAAATTTACATAAATTTATCTAAAAATATACATGCAGTAAGAGACCACCAACCAGTTTATATAAAAACATATCATGCATGATAGAATCAGGGACAATAATTGTGGGGGTAACACAGAATGAACTATTACTGGCATCTGGTTCCTATTTCAGGAACATAACTGTAAAATCCCCATTCAATTAATTATACTGGCATCTGATTAATGGTGTAGTACATAATACTCGTTACCCACCATGCCGAGCATTCTTTTATATGCATAACGTATCTTTTTCTGGTCTATTTTCATCTTGCATTTCAGAGTGCAAATAGAACTGTTAAATTAAGGTTGAACATTTACTTTGCCCGCAAATTATAACTGAATTATTACAAGACATAACTCAAGAATTACATTCTTGTATATCAAGTGCATAACATATATATTCCTTATTCAACTATACTTGCTATGACGCCCCCTTGGTTTTTGCGCGACAAACCCCCCTACCCCCCTACGCTCAGTAAATCCTGCTTTCCTTGTCAAACCCCTAAACCAAGGAGGACTCGAGAACGTAGTAGGCCATGAGTTGAAATAAATTGGCATCCCACATTATATATATATATATATATATATATATATATATATATATGTGCATCCGCTTACTTTTTACAATTCTACATTAGCCCAACAAACCCTATTAAAAATTATATAAAATATAACCAGCACTAAATATTCTAACATTAATT